AATTGAACCCGCGCATGGTGGATTCACAATCCACTGCCTTGATCCACTTGGCTACATCCGCCCCTTTTCGAGCTAAAGGATTTTCTCTTTTTTCCATTCATCATTATTGTATTTATTCTGACCTCCATACTTAACTTAGATCGAGATATTGGACATAGAATGCCAATCTTTAAAATAAAAAATGTAAAAAAAAGGAGTAATACACTGTGACATGACACGTTCACTAAAAAAAAACCCTTTTGTAGCTAATCATTTATCGGCAAAAATTGAAAAACTCAACATGAGGGAGGAGAAAGAAATAATAGTAACTTGGTCTCGGGCATCTACCATTATACCCACAATGATTGGCCATACAATCGCTATTCATAATGGAAAGGAACATTTACCTATTTATATAACAGATCGTATGGTAGGTCACAAATTGGGAGAATTCGCGCCTACTCTGACTTTTGCGAGACATGCAAGAAACGATAATAAATCTCGTCGTTAAGTTAATTTTTATATATAAATTAATATAAAAAAATTTAAATAAAAGTCAAAGCAAAGTCAAAAAAATTAAAGTAAAACAAGTGTTTATCATTCATTGGTGGGGGATAGGATAACCTTATGATAAAGAACAGGAGTTCGCTTAAAGAAGTAAATAAAGAAGTAGAAGCACCCTGGCGTCGGCGTAAAGAAGTAAAAGTTGTAGCTCAACATATATGTAGTATGTCTGTTTTCAAAGCGCGAAGAGTAATTGATCAGATTCGCGGGCGTTCCTATGAGGAAACACTTATGATACTGGAACTCATGCCTTATCGAGCATCTTATCCCATTTTAAAATTGGTTTATTCTGCAGCAGCAAATGCTAGTCATAATAAGGGTTTGAACGAAGCTGATTCATTCATTAGTGAAGCCAAAGTTAATAGGAGTACTATTGTGAAAAAATTAAGACCTCGGGCTCGAGGACGTAGTTATCCGATAAAAAGACCTACTTGTCATATAACAATTGTATTAAAGGATAAATCTAAATTATATTATTCTTAGATCAATCTAAGATTTAGATTCATCATAGTAAAATAAAATATATGGATGGAAAGAAAATATAATAGGAAAATATGGGACAAAAAATAAATCCACTTGGTTTCAGACTTGGTACAACCCAACGTCATCATTCCTTTTGGTTCGCACAACCAAAAAATTATTCCGTGGGTCTACAGGAAGATGAAAAAATACGAAATTGTATCAAGAACTATGTACAAAAAAATAGGAGAATATCCTCGGGTTTCGAAGGAATCGCACGTATAGGAATTAAAAAAAGAATCGATTTGATCCAGGTCATAATCTATATTGGATTTCCAAATTTATTAATAGAGGGCCAAACACGAGGAATCGAAGAATTACAGATGAATGTACAAAAGGAATTTCATTCTGTGAACCGGAGACTCAACATTGTTATCACAAGAGTTGAAAAACCTTATGGGCAACCTAATATTCTTGCGGAATACATAGCTTTACAATTAAAAAATAGAGTTTCGTTTCGAAAGGCAATGAAAAAAGCTATTGAATTAGCTGAACAAACGGATACAAAAGGAATTCAAGTACAAATTGCAGGGCGGATCGACGGAAAAGAAATTGCACGTGTCGAATGGATTAGAGAGGGCAGGGTTCCCCTACAAACAATTCGCGCTAAAATTGATCATTGTTCCTATACAATTCGAACTATCTATGGAGTATTAGGCATAAAAATTTGGATATTTGTGGACGAGGAATAATAGACCTTTACTTTATTTGTCTTGCCATTCTGTCCAGTGATAGAACAAAAAATCACAAACTGTTTCATTCTTTTTCCGTTAAATCAAACAAAAATGAGCAATTCTAATTCTATAAGGTTGAATAAAAATTCGATTGACCATTTGTTATAATTGCTATGCTTAGTGTGTGACTCGTTAATTTTTCTTTAGAGTTTAGAGTTGGGATTCAAAAAAAAAAAAAATAGACTGACCCCTACTTAAACTTAATAACTATATAAAAAAAAAAAAAAAATAAACTAATAACCAACTTATTGCTTCGTATTGTCGAGATCCCAAGAAACAGTCACTATATGAGATGAGTGGATCAATCATATAGTTGCAGCAACTGCAACTGAAATCTTTTCCATAAAAAAATCTGATTATGGGTTGTGAAGCAAAAATAAAGGGATGTGGATAAATGGAAGGATGATAGAAAGAGAGAACAAAAAAATCAATGATATATGATTCCAATATGTATGGTCTATGAATTACCTCATAAAAGGCAATGTGATAAAGCATCAATACTGAATGAATGTAAATAATAATAAAGTGATATGAATAATAAAGAGCCTCGGGTTAATAAAAACTAAGGAGATTGACTCGAGAAGGAATTTTGTTGGGAGCTCCATTGCAGAGTTCAGGCCTAACCATTAATGGAGAAGCTATGGGAACGACGAAACCTGTGACCGCATAGGATTCTACTTAAAACGAATCCGAATAATTCATTG